ATGAGATGATTGCCTTTGTATAATTCTTGGTTGTTTTTTGTTGCTCTTTTGAGGTTCTTTCTTTGGAAGCTTGTGGGGGTTTTTTTCTTTTTAGGTTTAGCGGGTCTTTCTGTCTTTTTTTTGATTCAGGAGGTGATGGTTTACAAGGTTCATTATGAGTTTGGTTTTTGGCTTTTTATTCTTAGGGAAATTGCAATATTTGGCACTTTGTTTGTGATGTGTCTTTGGAGTATGGATGGTGCGAGGGAGCCTATTTCAGATGTAATGGAGCTACCTCTTTTGGGATCTTTCTTGTTGATTGGTTCTTCCGTGACTGCCACGACTTATCATCATTGTCGGGGTTTGGAATTTAGTTGGGTCTTTTTAGTGATTACAATTGCTCTTGGGGTAGGGTTTATTTTATTGCAGGTTTTTGAGTTTTATGATTGTGAGTGTGACGTTTTGAGGGATGTTTATTATGCTGGGGCTTTTTGCACAGTGGGTCTTCATTTTAGTCATGTTTTTGTGGGGGTGTCTGGTTTAGTGATTTTAGTGTTGTTGGGGGCCAATGTGGTTAAGCAATGTTATGTTAAAGTTGCCGTGTGGTATTGGCATTTTGTGGATTATGTGTGGTTGTTTGTTTTTCTCTTACTTTATTTTTTGTAGGTTTCTTCTCTAGGTTAATAATAAACTATTGGCTTGTGGAGCCAGGGATCTATGTTAGGAGGGGAATTGATGTTGTCTGTGTTACGTTATAAAGTTGTGGATTTGCCTACGAATTTATCGTTAAGGTATCTTTGGTGTGGGGGTTTTATGATTAGAAGGTTTCTAGTATTGCAGCTGGGTTCTGGGGTTGTACTATCTTTGTTATACGTGGCGGATTCTGAGATGAGATTTGGGTGTGTCTTAGATTTTACGGGAGAGAGTTTGTTTGTTTGGCTTATTCGTTATCTTCATGTTTGAGGGGTTACGTTTATTTTTATTCTCTTTTTTATGCATATGGGCCGGGCTTTATACTACTCAAGGTATAGAAAGGTGGCTGTTTGAAATGTTGGATTTATTTTGTATCTTTTGATGATGGTTGAGGCTTTTTTAGGGTATATCTTGCCTTGGCATCAGATGTCTTATTGAGCTGCTACGGTCTTAACCTCTATTCTTAACAGGATCCCTGTGGTAGGGGGCAGGATTTATACTTTTATAGTTGGTGGTTTTGGTGTGACCAATGCTACCCTAATTCGGGTGTTTTCTGTACATGTTTGTTTAGCGTTTGTTATTGTTGGTTTTAGTGTTATTCATCTTTTTTACCTCCATAAGGCGGGTTCTAATAATCCGTTGTTTATAAGGGGGGGTTACAGCGACGTTGTGTTGTTCCACAGGTTTTTTACTAATAAGGATGGTTTGATGTTAATGTTTTTGTTGGTGTTGCTTAGGGGGTTTATGTGAGTTTGTCCGGACCTAGTGTTGGATGTTGATAGGTATTTACAAGCGGATCCGTTGGTAACTCCCGTTTCTATAAAGCCGGAGTGGTATTTTTTGGCCTTTTACGCTATGCTTCGTTCGATAGAGTCTAAGGTGGGTGGTTTAGTTTTGGTACTAGTTTTTTTGTTTGTTCTTTGGTTGCCCAGTTTTAATAGCTCGTGCTGTTATTTTTTAGGTCGTCAGTATATTTTTTGGGGGGCTTCTTCGATGTTTTTTTTGTTAAGGTACTTGGGGGCCTGTCATCCAGAGGATCCTTATGTATTAATCAGTAAGCTTTGTAGGTTACTTATTGTGGGGTTTTTGTTTTTGTTTAAGGGGCTGTGGGCGGTTTCTTATTCTTTTGGGGTTCCTCCTATGAGGGTGGGTTCCGTTTAGGATTTTATGGGGGCGAGTATTCTATTTTTAGGTAGTTTGGTTGTGTTGTGTGGCCTTATCTTATCTTTGTCTCGGTTTTTGAATTGCTTGATTATTGTTGAGAACTTTAATGTTTTGTTGCTTTTTTCAGCTATTTTCCAGCAGTGGCAGGAGAGGCATATTTTGTTTATTGCTTTGATGGTGATTTTTACCGTTGAGGTTGTGTTGGGTTTAGTGGTGCTTACCCGGTTGTGGGACTTAGGAAGTTTGATTGGATTAGTTGGTTGATAGGTGCCGGCGCGACGGGGATTATATTTTTTGTTGGTGGCGGCTTGTGCCTTCCTTTAGTTGGGAGGTTAAGAGATGGGGTTTTTTGTTTTGATGTTTTAAGGTTTTATTTTATGGGGTTGTCCTTGGTTTTAGGTTTGTCATTAATCTTCTGGCAAAAATGTTTTAGGGGGGCCTCTCGTTTTATGATTTTCTTAAGTTTATGCTGTTCTCTGTTGAGTTATAGCTGTGTACACTCTTTAGGATTTTGAGTTTTTTATGAGGGTGCCATATTGCCTCTGCTTTTTTTATTGATTCGGGAATCGCCTTACTCGGAGCGCTATGTGGCTTCTTGGTATTTGTTAGGGTATGTGGTTTTGACGAGTCTCCCGATGCTTTTGTGTTTATTTTACCTTTCTGTGGAGGCTGGTAGTTTCAGGTTGTGTCATTGAGGGGAAGCCTCGTTAGGCGGGTTCAGTGTTATTTTGTTATTGTCGGTTCTTTTTATAACTAAGATTCCGTTACCCCCATTTCATGTTTGGTTGCCCATTGTTCATGCGGAGGCGAGAAGGCCGGTGTCCGTTTGTTTGAGAGGTTATATAATGAAGTTGGGGTTGTTGGGGGTGTATCGTTTTTGTTCTTGGTTGTTACCGAATTACGTTTTCTCTGTTTTTTATGTGGGGGTTTGCGTGGCGATAGCTTTTTTATTTTTTTTTAGGGCTTCTCGGGAGCTGGATGGAAAGCGTTGATTGGCGTTCATGAGGCTGAGGCATATCTTAGTTCCGGCTCTGTGTCTTTGTGTAAGTGGGTTTAATGGTTTGGGCATTTCTTTTTTGTATTGTTTGGGTCATGGTGCTTCGGCTGGGGCGACATTTCTTTTTTTGTGGTTAATTTATGAAGTATCGGGTAGTCGTAATTGAGCTGTGTTAAAGTTTGGACTTTCTAGTAGTTTGTTAATGCGATTCTTGGCGGGAGCCTGTTTTTGTACTGTGGCCTCAATACCCCCCACAGTGCAGTTTTTTTGTGAGGTTCATACGTTATGAGAGGCTGGTGCTGTTGCAGCTTGTTTCGTTTTTGGTGTTTTTTGTTATTTATTTTGTGGAGGGCTCGTGCCTATTTTTGTCTTGGGGGGGGTATTGTCTCGCCACTATAGAATTAGGTTTGGTTCCGGGTCCATTTTTATGGGGTTGTGCTCGGTGTTTTTTCTTTTGATGTGAAGTTTTGTCTTGTTTTTAGTTGGATAGGTAGTACGTGGGTATGCTACAGCTTGGTGTTGGTGCATTTTATGTTTTGGTCATAAGGGGGGTTTGTTGCTAGCTGTAGTTTTTAATTTGGACTCTCGTCTAGCTTATTTTAAAGCATTAGTTTGAAGAGCTGGGGAAATAGTTATTTTATGGGGGAGGGTGTGAATTTTGAGAGGGGAGATAAGTTAAATTGTGAAACTGCATGGCTCATGCCTATGTAATACATTTGTTGTTCTCCCCTATGTGTGTAACTCGTTTAGGAAGTATTAGGAGGTTTTTAGAGGGTCTAATTGTTGGTGGTGGCGGAGATTTTGTTTATCGTATTGTGTTGTGCGGTCTGCTTTTTTGTTTTTTAGGTCTTCGGTTTCCGTACATTTTTGGTTTGGGCGGGTTTGGTTTGTTTTTGTTCCTTGTGATATCGCCTTTGTTTTTAGCTTTATTTTTTTCTCGTCTTTTTGACGGTAGGGTTATTTCTTTTTTTTCCTCTTTTGTGCCGGAAGGAACTCCTCTTTGGATTGCTCCTTTTGTTTGTATGGCGGAAACTTTAAGCTATTTGGTTCGGCCGGTAGTCTTAATGATTCGTCCTTTTGTCAACTTATCTATGGGTGCCAGTGGCGGATATGTTTTAGGGTTGCTTAGATTTCGTTTTGAGTGGGTGGCTTTTTTTTTGCTTTTTCTTTTTTTTTATGAGGTCTTTGTTGCGATTGTGCATTGATTTATAGTTTGCAATATTTTGTCTTTTTCAGAGGACCATTAGATGTGGGGTTATTTATTGGGTTCTATTAGGATAGGGGGGGTGGTTTTTTTTGCGTCTTGTTTATTTTTGAGGGATGGTTTAAGCATGTTTTGATTGTTTTTGGAGTTGAGTGCCTTATCTTTGGTTCCTTCGTTTTTTTTGCGTTTAGGTGGTAGTGTGCTAGAAGCCTTATTTAATTATCTGGTTGTTTCTAGTATTTCTTCTTCCTTGATGATATGCGGTTTTTTGTACGATAGCTTGCTTTTTCTCTGTTTTTTAGGTTTGTTGATAAAGTTCGGGGTGTTTCCGTTTCAGGGTTGAATTTATAAGGTTTTATTGGGGTCTGGTTGGGTTGTTGTGTGAGGGTTTTCCGTTTTTTTAAAGATTCCCTTTTTATTCCTTTGTTTTTTTTTAGGCAGTGGTGGAAGATTTTTTTTGAAAGTGTCTTGTGTTTTGTCCTTTTTTTTATTGAGGGGGTTGTTTTGATGTTATAGGCTTAGTTGATGTCATTGTTGGTGTCATATGATGCTTTCTTCCAGTGCTGTGTTAATGGCTATGTCTATTAGAGGTTCTGCGGATGCCTTGTTTTATCTTTTTGTGGTTTATGGCTTGTGGGGAAGGCTGGTGGTGTTGTTTTTTAGTTATCTCGAGAATATGGGTTTATTGAGGGTGGGGGCTTATTTTATGTTTCTGATGTTGCTGATTTCTTTACCTATCTCTTTTTCTGTTTTTTATAAGTTGTGGATGGCTGCCAGGGTCTATTTTTGTTATTTCCCTGTGTTTGTGGCTTGGTGTGTGTATAGTGTTTCGGAGCAGTTGTTTTTGGTTAGATGGCTTATTAAGGACTGTGGTGGGTGCGAGGTTTATGGTGGTGTTTTGTTAAGTTAGTTGACGAAATAGTTTAAGGAAAATATCTATCTTACACGTAGGGGTTGGCTGGTGTGTCTATCGTCAAGGGGAGGAACAACATAGTTTAAGTTGTAAGATGGTTGCTCTGCAAGTAGCTGGTGAGAGGGGTCTCTGTTGTTGAAGCGGGTAACGGCCTTAGTTTAGTTTGGAGAATGATAGTTTGTCGTACTATAGGTGGGTTTGTCCAGGCTGTGATGGTTTCTTTTTTGGTCGGGAGGTATTTATTTTTAAGGAGTTTTCTTTCCTTTAGCTTAATCATGTTGTTTGTGGCCTTTTTTATCTTAGGGGAGCGAAAGGTGTTGGGGTACATCCAGTTTCGGAAGGGACCCAATAAGGTTGGTTTGGCAGGGCTGTTGCAGAGATTTGCGGATCTTTTAAAGCTAGTCATAAAGTTTAAGGTTTTTTCTTTTCAGGGGCGTAGTTGGCTTTCTTGGTGAGGAGTTTATGTTTTAGTGTTTTTGGGATGTTTTTATTGTGTTTTTTTTTCCTTTAGTTATTCTGGCCTGAGGGGGGATAACAGCGCGCTTTGGTTATTGGTGATAACAAGTATTACGGGATATAGTCTTTTGAGGGTTGGTTGAGGATCTTATAAAAAGTATGCTCTGCTGAGGTGTTTGCGCTCTGCGTTTGGTTCTGTAACGTTTGAGGCGTGTTTTATGTGTGTTATTCTCTTATTGGCTATTGTGGGAGGCGTTTATTCATTAGGGCCGCACTTGGAATGTTCTTTTCTTACTTTTTTGGTTTTGCCATCTTGCTATGCTCTTTGATTGGTGGGGATTTTGTGCGAGTGTAATCGCACTCCTTTGGATTATGCTGAGGCTGAGAGGGAGCTTGTCAGAGGGTTGAACACAGAGTATTGTAATGTGCCTTTTACTTGCCTTTTTGCTTGTGAGTATTTAATAATGTTTGTTTTTTCTTGGCTAGGGGGTGTAATATTTTGAGGGGGCTGGGGCGTGGTAGTTCTGTCAATTCTTCATGTTATTTTTTTTATTTGGGCCCGTGCTACGTTACCACGGGTCCGTTATGATTATTTTGTTCGGTTCATGTGAAAGTGGGCTGTGTTGGTGTTTATTTTTTCTTTTTTTTTGGTGTTGGCTTAGTTGATGATTTGGTTGTGTAGATTATTTTTAAATCCTAAGGCTGTTAACCTTGAGAAGAGTTTTTGGGAAGCTCTGCAGCCGCAGCAAAGTGGTCTATTTAAGGATATAAGTTTTGGGGACTTGGGGTCCCGTTGAAAAGGGCTTGTTGATTATTGTGCCGGTTGGGCTGCGTTAGCAGGTCGCTGTGATATAGCGGTTGTAAGATTTTTCTTCGTCGGTACTTTGCTGAAAGTAGCTTATTTTAAAAGTTTGAGATTCTTACTCTCAGGATGTTGTTTTAAACCTTTTAGGGATGGGGGTTTTGTTGTGTGGAGTAGGTTTGGGGGGTTTACTCTTTTTGTTGGTTTGTGTGTTTCATAGGTTCATTTGAAATGTTGGGGAAGGGTTTAGGTTTGGTTTGCGTTCTTGGGTAAGCTCTTTTGAGTGTGGGTTTGTCTCCCAACGTATGGTGGAGGACTATTTTAGGCATACCTATTTTATCTTGTTGGTTTTTTTTGTTGTTTTTGATTTGGAGGTTTCTTTGTTATTGAAAATGCCTCTGCAGGGCGTGTTGTATAAGAATTTGGGGTTTTATGTGTTTTTTCTTTTGTTGTTGGCTTTTGGGTTTGGGGCGGAGATTTATAAGGGTTATGCTGAGTGGGATTATTAGGTTTTGGGAATTTGTTTTGGTTGTCGCTGCTAACGATGATTAGGATATTTGTTTGTCCAATTCTCTGTTTGTGGGAATAAGCTAGGTTATTATTTGACTGTCTGTTTTCAAAATAGGAGGGGGCTTGGTGGTCGCTTATTGATTATGTTTACTTGGTTATTTACTTTAGATCATAAGCGTATTGGTATGGTTTACATGATTTTGGGGATATGAGGTGGATTTTTGGGACTTTCCTTGAGGATGCTAATTCGTTTGAATTATTTGGATCCTTATTATAACATCGTTTCTTCGGAGGTATACAATTATGTGATAACGAACCATGGTGTTGCTATGATTTTTTTTTTCTTGATGCCTGTTTTGATAGGGGGTTTTGGTAAATACCTTCTTCCACTATTATTGGGCATTCCTGATTTGAATCTCCCTCGTTTGAAAGCTCTTAGGGCTTGATTGATGCTTCCTTCTGCTGTTTGTCTTAGGATAAGGATGTTGGGAGGTGCGGGGGTAGGATGGACTTTTTATCCACCTCTTTCTGGTGGAGACTATTCTGGCTGGGGTACAGATTTTTTGATGTTTTCTCTTCATTTAGCTGGTCTTTCTAGTTTGTTGGGTTCGTTGAATTTTATTTGTACCATTGTTAGAGCTTTATGTGAACATATTGTTGGTCGAAGGTCTATAATTGTTTGAGCGTATCTTTTTACCTCTATTCTATTGCTTCTTTCTTTGCCAGTTCTTGCGGCTGCAATTACAATGCTTTTGTTTGATCGGAAATTTAGTTCTGCTTTTTTTGATCCATTGGGAGGGGGTGATCCTGTTTTGTTTCAACATTTGTTTTGGTTTTTTGGTCATCCGGAGGTGTATGTTTTGATTTTGCCAGGGTTTGGGGTTGTGAGGCATATTTGTATGACTTTAACCAATAAAGATTCCTTGTTTGGTTATTATGGGTTGGTTTTTGCTATGGGGGCTATTGTTTGTTTGGGAAGGGTCGTTTGAGCGCACCATATGTTTATGGTTGGCTTGGATGTTAAGACTGCTGTGTTTTTTAGTTCTGTTACAGGAGTGATAGGCATTCCTACGGGGATTAAGGTTTTTTCCTGGTTATTTATGTTGGGAGGCACTCGTTTACGATTTTGGGATCCGGTGATTTGGTGAATTTTGGGATTTATCTTTCTTTTTACTATAGGGGGGGTAACTGGGATTATTCTGTCTTCTTCTATCTTGGATAGCTTATTGCATGATACCTGGTTTGTTGTTGCTCATTTTCATTATGTTTTGTCCCTAGGGTCGTATAGAACTGTGGTAATATCCCTTTTATGGTGATGGCCTGTTGTGACTGGTTTTAGCTTGAATAAGTATTTGTTACAGGGTCATTGGGTGGCGTCGATGTTGGGATTTAATCTTTGTTTTTTTCCGATGCATTATCTTGGGGCCTATGGTTTACCGCGCCGGGTTTGTAACTATGAACCTGCGTTTCAGTGGTTGAATAATATTTCTTCTGTGGGGGCGCTGATTTCTGTTGTTAGAGCTTTTTTTTTGGTTTTTATTCTTTGGGAGTCTATCGTTGTAGGGAACCGTGTGATAGGTATTTGGGGTAGTAAAGCTTTAGTTATGAATGCTTTGGTTACTCCTGTTCCTCATCATAGGGTTTATATCAGTGGGCCGTCTCGTTGGCTTTCTTTTTAAAAGGGAGTGTAGTTTATCTAGAATATTGCTTTTGTAAAGCAGTGGTGTGGCCTTGTCTGCTTCTTTGATTTTGAGGTCGTGAACAGTTTTTGTGTTTAGTGGTTGTCGTACCTTTTGCATCATGATTCTTCGAAAGGAGGCTGGTTATTTCGGTGTCTCGAAAGATAGCGATTTAGGTTTGTCTTGTTTTTAGAACTTAGGGATTAGCGGGTAGCTAAGCTTTAAAGATGGATCTAGGAGTGATAAATAAGACGCGTTATCTTATAGCTAGTTGTTGAGTATTTTTTTGTGTTAGTCTTGTTGCTTAGATGTGATGGGGCGGTTAAGAGAGTTTATGAGGATATTGTGGAGATGGGTTAGAGGTACCCTCTCTTAGTTTCGTGTTATAACGATTATTTTGTCTTTGTTTTCTTTAGTTTGATGCTCGACCTTCTGAATGTTTATTTTGAGTGTGAGGGAATAAGTAGTTTGAATGGTTTCTTTTTTTCTCGAATTTCTCCGGTCTGTTTCTCAAAAACATTTCCATTATCTGAAAATTTTTGATGGTAGTGCCTGCTCGATGTTTTAATAAATGGCCGCAGTATTTTGACTGTGCTAAGGTAGCATAATTAGTTGCCTTATAATTGAAGGATTGTTTGAATGGTTTGACTAGGGGAGTGGTTTAGATAGGGGCTGTTGTTGAAATTGGGTGGTCGGTGCAGATCCCGGCGGTTTTTAATTAGACGGAAAGACCCCGAGAGCTTTAACAGGTTTGTTTACTTGGGGCAAGGGCATATGCTTTATATGTTTTTGGATCCTTAGGGAAAAAGGTTTAGTTACCTCGGGGATAACTAGGTGAGAGGCGAGGAGAGATCTTATCGATTCGTCTGTTTACTATCTCGATGTTGACTTAGGGTTAGCGTGTGGGTGTAGGAGCTTTTACGTTATGGTCTGTTCGACCGTAATTCCCTTCATGAGTTGAGTTAAGACCGGCGTGAGCCAGGTCGGTTCTTATCTTTTGTTGCTGCGGTTTAGTACGAAAGGAGCATCCGTAGTTTAGGTTGGGTGGGTTATGCGTGTTTGCATAGTTTACTCTGCAAAGGTAAATTTAGGTTTGATTTGCCCCCACCCTCGGTTTAATTTAATTCTGGTTATGGGAGGGATTTAGAGCAGTACTACATAGGTCTTGTTTTTGAGAGAGGGCTGATAGATTTTTGGTTTGTGCTTAGTAGTTAGATCTTGGTTTTAGGAGTAATCCTGATTGGGCTGTTTTAAGTGGGGTGGAGAGTTCGCAGTGCCAGCATCCGCGGTTATTCTGTTAATCCCCTCTTCTGCTTGGTTTAAATGTTTTGTAGGGTATTCTGACTTTTGGGTAGAATTTATGTCTTGTTAAGATGTGCCTGCAAGATTTGGAGCGTTTTTTAGGAAAAGGATTAGAGACCCTTGTACTAAATGAGGTATTTTGTGTCCATGGTGCAAACTAAAAGGATTTGGCAGCCGATGAGATTCCTCCGGGGGAGTGTGCGGTGTAAGAGATAGTCCACTTAGGATCTTGCCATCGTTATTAGTTAGTGTATATCCGGTTTAAAATTCGTGATTTGTGTCATTGAGTGTTATTTATTGTAATTGAATCCAGGTCAATGTGCTGCTTATATGATGGTGCTTGTGCACTACTTTTAAAAGGTTCTTTGATGCAATTTAAAGAGGTTTAGGACTCGGAAGTAGGTGGATTGAGGTTTGTTCCATCGAATTTGGATTTAGTTGGGGTACATACCGCCCGTCACCCAGGGTGATAACTGTGGTAAGTCGTAACATGGTAATGTTGGGGGAACCGGACATTAGTTGGTATAGCTCTTATTGGGGAGTGCCTATGTATGTGTATACTCCTTTGTATTCTGAGATGGTTGGTTATATTTCTTTTTTGTCAGCTTTTATACCCATTTGGGTTTTTTTGGTTTTAGGTTGGCAGTTGTGCGGGGCATACGGGGTTACGGCGCTTCGTAAAGAGAGGGATTTGTTAGAATTTTTTTGGACTGTGGTTCCTAGGACTTGTGTTGGATTTCTTTGTTTTTTAAATCTGGGCTGTTTGGGTAAAGACTTGATTTTGAAGACTCGTGGGTTAATTAAGGTGATTGGTCGGCAGTGGTATTGGAGGTATGACTTGAAAGATGGTCAAGGATTATATGACTCTGTGATGAGGGATTTTATAGATGGTGTGGATAAGCCTTTGCGTATTTACGCTGACACTCCTTATAATCTCTCTATAACGTCCAGGGATGTTATTCATTCTTTTGCGCTTCCCATTGTTAACTTGAAGGTTGATGCGATACCAGGGCGTTTAAATAAAATTTTTTTTTGTATGAATCACGTTGGGGTATTTGTTGGTTATTGTAGGGAGTTGTGTGGTGCGGGGCACGCATATATGCCCATAGTTGTAGAGGCTATTGAAAAGGCTTTTGTTAGTTAAGGGTTAGGTGGGGGGTTTGTTTCTAAGACTTTATTTTTCGAGGTTGGTTAGCTTTTCTTTTGTTAGGCATCCTGTGGTCTACTGTATTCTGTTGTTGACGAGCGCCTTAGGGGTGAGGGGTTATTTATATCTTGTGTTGGGCATGTCGTGATATTTGGTGTTATTTTGTCTAGTTTACGTGGGCGGTATTTACGTTCTATTTATCTTTATCTCTGTGCATATTTCTAATCCTATGCCTATAGGCGGTAGGAGGGGGTTTGTGTTTTTAGTGGCATTTGGGTTGTTTTTTTTGTTTTTCAGCGGGGGTATGGGCCGAAGGATCTCGAGATTTTGTGAGGAGAGGCACTATCTCTGTTCTTATTTTGAAGGGTTTTCCTATTGTTTGTTTTGTTTAATTTTGATGGTTGGTTTTGTGGGGGTTAGTGTTGTTTCTGGTGAGAAGGATTCCTTTTTTCGTTAAGTCGCCGGTTTAGCATAGATGTTAGTGCGTGAGATTGTAAATCTTAAGGTGGATCATCCAGCCGGAAATTAAGTGCTTTTAAGAGTGCCAGATTTAATGGATTTGATTTAGGATTAAATAATGGCTATTTTGCCCTCTTGCGGGCAAGGTTCTCCGGAAGGGATTTGAAATCCTTTCTTTTGCTTAGTTGGCAATGCCTGCTTGGATAATATTACTGGTTGAACACATGGGTGCCAGATTGAATGGGTTGGTTTTAAGCATCAAATATGAGAATTCTTCTCTTCATGTGTAGTCTGATATCCTGATATGCATGGGGTTACGTTTCGGCCGTAATTGTGGGCAGCATTGCTCTATCAGAGGTGTTGTTGCTGGGAACTTTGTTGATTTTAGGGAGGTTGGTTCTTTGAAGTAGTGGGTTGAGGGGTTTAGAGGCTTCTATAAAATTTTGGGGGTATTATAAAAAGGAGGGTGCAGAGTTATTGGTTTTAGACGAGGTTAGTTTGATTTGTCTTTTTATGCTCTTTTGTTGTGGAAGACTTGCTCTTTTGTATTGTTACCATTATTTTGGGACTTCTGTGGATGGAAGATTGTTATTTCCATTGATGCTTTGATTTTTAGGGGTGATGGGGGTTTTAATTTTTAGCGACAGTCTTATACTTTCACTGGTACTGTGAGAATATTTGGGGTTAGTCAGATTTTTGCTAATTCTGTTCTATTCTAACAGGAGTAGTGTTCGGGCTGCTTTGATAACTTTGTTTGCATCTCGGTTTGGGGATGTTTCGTTGTTTATGTTGGTTCTCTGGTTTGGATTGTGGTGGGGGGATTTGGGCGCTTTTTTTTTCTTTTTTTTTCTCCTTGTTATTTTAACTAAGAGTGCGGCCTATCCTTTTGTTTCTTGGCTTTTGGAGGCCATGCGTGCTCCCACTCCGGTAAGGTCTCTTGTGCATTCTTCTACTTTGGTTGCTGCTGGCGTATGGTTTCTTTTGCGGTATCATAGTTTCGTGGTTCCTGTTTTAAGGGGTGCTTTGTGTTTATTCTGTGTCTTTACTATAATTGTGAGTGGTGTTTGTGCTTCTTTTTTTAAAGATTTAAAGAAGGTGGTGGCATTGTCCACGTGTAATAATATTTCTTGGTGTGTGCTTTTTTTTATTTGTGGGGATTTGTTTCTTTGTTTGTTACAGCTTTTAACACATGGCGTTTGTAAGTGTTATTTATTCATGTCTGTTGGTGATTTAATGTCTCAGTCGGGGGGTAGTCAGAGGTCGGTAGGGGTTTATGGTTCTCGATATGTTGGGCTTTTTAGTTCGTTTTTGCAGAGTGTTTTGGTTTTTTCGTTGTCTGGATTGCCCTTTATGGGTGTTTTTTTTAGAAAGCATGGCCTTTTTTCTGTTGTTTCCTACTGTTATGGAGTGGGGTTTTTATTAGTTTTTTGGTTTGCTTTCTTTTTAACGTATGTCTATTCTGTTCGTTTGAGGTTGCTTTTGTTGAAGGTTTCTAGGGGTTTGTCAACAGGTTATTCGAGGATTTTTCTTTTGATAGGAGGGTTGTCGTTGTTAGGGACGTTTTTGAATTGGGTAGGTTTGGTTTTGTTTGATGAGAGATGTGGGTTGAGTCGTTGGTGAGGAGGTAGAATGTTACTAGTCCAGGTTTTGGGATGTTTAGTAGGATGAATGTTGTTTAGAGGTTTTGAGTTGTTTGGTAAGGGTGTTGTTTGGGGCTCTTTGTTGTGAGGTAGTGATTGTTTGGTGGGGTGGATTTATAGAGTCTTTTTGTGCTTGTCGGAGGTAGCTGTTCTTTCTTTTTATCGTTGGGAGTTTTATGGTTTAGGCCTTTTTCGATGGGGGAAGGAACCCTCTGGTAGCATTTTCATTTCTTTGAACTTGTTGGTATTAAGGGTGGTTTTTGTTATTTTTTTGTTTTCTCTGTTTTTTTGTTAGATGGTGTGTCGTGTTAGTAGTATAATTTTGGAGTATGCTGTCTTTCCAAGTCAGAGGTCCATTTTTTGGTTAACATAATTGTGGTTGTTTAGGGAGGGTCTCTTTTCCCTATTTAGCTTTGTGTTTGAAAATTTTTTTACTTTTGTGTTAAAATTTTGCGATGGCTTTTTTCGGGGGGAGTTTGTGTGGTAAAATTTTGGGTTTGATGATCTGGAAGTTGGGCGCTAGTATGTATATCATAAAGCTAGTTATGATGTGGTGCTTTGTGTTTGAGGACAGCGAAGTTGTTTTGGCCCTAATTGTGTCGGTTAGGTGTAGGTGTTGCATGTTAATTTTTCGTGTTAGAGGTAGTTTTGGAATTATCCGACAAAGGCGTTATGAATGGGGTTGTAGAAATTTTGTAAGGGGGGGGTATTGTAGAAAATTTTTTTCTTGAAAATTTATGGCTTATTTCAGGCGAAGTTGGAATGGATTTTGTTTTTTCGTTTGCCTTAATTTAGCTTTGTGTTTGAAAAATTTTTTACTTTTGTGTTAAAATTTTGCGATGGCTTTTTTCGGGGGGAGTTTGTGTGGTAAAATTTTGGGTTTGATGATCTGGAAGTTGGGCGCTAGTATGTATATCATAAAGCTAGTTATGATGTGGTGCTTTGTGTTTGAGGACAGCGAAGTTGTTTTGGCCTTAATTGTGTCGGTTAGGTGTAGGTGTTGCATGTTAATTTTTCGTGTTAGAGGTAGTTTTGGAATTATCCGACAAAGGCGTTATGAATGGGGTTGTAGAAATTTTGTAAGGGGGGGGTATTGTAGAAAATTTTTTTCTTGAAAATTTATGGCTTATTTCAGGCGAAGTTGGAATGGATTTTGTTTTTTCGTTTGCCTTAATTTAGCTTTGTGTTTGAAAAATTTTTTACTTTTGTGTTAAAATTTTGCGATGGCTTTTTTCGGGGGGAGTTTGTGTGGTAAAATTTTGGGTTTGATGATCTGGAAGTTGGGCGCTAGTATGTATATCATAAAGCTAGTTATGATGTGGTGCTTTGTGTTTGAGGACAGCGAAGTTGTTTTGGCCCTAATTGTGTCGGTTAGGTGTAGGTGTTGCATGTTAATTTTTCGTGTTAGAGGTAGTTTTGGAATTATCCGACAAAGGCGTTATGAATGGGGTTGTAGAAATTTTGTAAGGGGGGGGTATTGTAGAAAATTTTTTTCTTGAAAATTTATGGCTTATTTCAGGCGAAGTTGGAATGGATTTTGTTTTTTCGTTTGCCTTAATTTAGCTTTGTGTTTGAAAAATTTTTTACTTTTGTGTTAAAATTTTGCGATGGCTTTTTTCGGGGGGAGTTTGTGTGGTAAAATTTTGGGTTTGATGATCTGGAAGTTGGGCGCTAGTATGTATATCATAAAGCTAGTTATGATGTGGTGCTTTGTGTTTGAGGACAGCGAAGTTGTTTTGGCCCTAATTGTGTCGGTTAGGTGTAGGTGTTGCATGTTAATTTTTCGTGTTAGAGGTAGTTTTGGAATTATCCGACAAAGGCGTTATGAATGGGGTTGTAGAAATTTTGTAAGGGGGGGGTATTGTAGAAAATTTTTTTCTTGAAAATTTATGGCTTATTTCAGGCGAAGTTGGAATGGATTTTGTTTTTTCGTTTGCCTTAATTTAGCTTTGTGTTTGAAAAATTTTTTACTTTTGTGTTAAAATTTTGCGATGGCTTTTTTCGGGGGGAGTTTGTGTGGTAAAATTTTGGGTTTGATGATCTGGAAGTTGGGCGCTAGTATGTATATCATAAAGCTAGTTATGATGTGGTGCTTTGTGTTTGAGGACAGCGAAGTTGTTTTGGCCCTAATTGTGTCGGTTAGGTGTAGGTGTTGCATGTTAATTTTTCGTGTTAGAGGTAGTTTTGGAATTATCCGACAAAGGCGTTATGAATGGGGTTGTAGAAATTTTGTAAGGGGGGGGTATTGTAGAAAATTTTTTTCTTGAAAATTTATGGCTTATTTCAGGCGAAGTTGGAATGGATTTTGTTTTTTCGTTTGCCTTAATTTAGCTTTGTGTTTGAAAAATTTTTTACTTTTGTGTTAAAATTTTGCGATGGCTTTTTTCGGGGGGAGTTTGTGTGGTAAAATTTTGGGTTTGATGATCTGGAAGTTGGGCGCTAGTATGTATATCATAAAGCTAGTTATGATGTGGTGCTTTGTGTTTGAGGACAGCGAAGTTGTTTTGGCCCTAATTGTGTCGGTTAGGTGTAGGTGTTGCATGTTAATTTTTCGTGTTAGAGGTAGTTTTGGAATTATCCGACAAAGGCGTTATGAATGGGGTTGTAGAAATTTTGTAAGGGGGGGGTATTGTAGAAAATTTTTTTCTTGAAAATTTATGGCTTATTTCAGGCGAAGTTGGAATGGATTTTGTTTTTTCGTTTGCCTTAATTTAGCTTTGTGTTTGAAAAATTTTTTACTTTTGTGTTAAAATTTTGCGATGGCTTTTTTCGGGGGGAGTTTGTGTGGTAAAATTTTGGGTTTGATGATCTGGAAGTTGGGCGCTAGTATGTATATCATAAAGCTAGTTATGATGTGGTGCTTTGTGTTTGAGGACAGCGAAGTTGTTTTGGCCCTAATTGTGTCGGTTAGGTGTAGGTGTTGCATGTTAATTTTTCGTGTTAGAGGTAGTTTTGGAATTATCCGACAAAGGCGTTATGAATGGGGTTGTAGAAATTTTGTAAGGGGGGGGTATTGTAGAAAATTTTTTTCTTGAAAATTTATGGCTTATTTCAGGCGAAGTTGGAATGGATTTTGTTTTTTCGTTTGCCTTAATTTAGCTTTGTGTTTGAAAAATTTTTTACTTTTGTGTTAAAATTTTGCGATGGCTTTTTTCGGGGGGAGTTTGTGTGGTAAAATTTTGGGTTTGATGATCTGGAAGTTGGGCGCTAGTATGTATATCATAAAGCTAGTTATGATGTGGTGCTTTGTGTTTGAGGACAGCGAAGTTGTTTTGGCCCTAATTGTGTCGGTTAGGTGTAGGTGTTGCATGTTAATTTTTCGTGTTAGAGGTAGTTTTGGAATTATCCGACAAAGGCGTTATGAATGGGGTTGTAGAAATTTTGTAAGGGGGGGGTATTGTAGAAAATTTTTTTCTTGAAAATTTATGGCTTATTTCAGGCGAAGTTGGAATGGATTTTGTTTTTTCGTTTGCCTTAATTTAGCTTTGTGTTTGAAAAATTTTTTACTTTTGTGTTAAAATTTTGCGATGGCTTTTTTCGGGGGGAGTTTGTGTGGTAAAATTTTGGGTTTGATGATCTGGAAGTTGGGCGCTAGTATGTATATCATAAAGCTAGTTATGATGTGGTGCTTTGTGTTTGAGGACAGCGAAGTTGTTTTGGCCCTAATTGTGTCGGTTAGGTGTAGGTGTTGCATGTTAATTTTTCGTGTTAGAGGTAGAGTTGATTCTTAGTCCGAGCCCGGAGTGTGTGGTGCGAGGGAGAGATGTGTGGGAGGTTATTACTATAATATTGGAGGAGGAATGGAATGTTGAGTTGTGGGTGATGATTTAGTGGAGGTAGTTGGTTTAGTCCGAGCCCGGAGTGTGTGGTGCGAGGGAGAGATGTGTGGGAGGTTATTACTATAATATTGGAGGAGGAATGGAATGTTGAGTTGTGGGTGATGATTTAGTGGAGGTAGTTGGTTTAGTCCGAGCCCGGAGTGTGTGGTGCGAGGGAGAGATGTGTGGGAGGTTATTACTATAATATTGGAGGAGGAATGGAATGTTGAGTTGTGGGTGATGATTTAGTGGAGGTAGTTGGTTTAGTCCGAGCCCGGAGTGTGTGGTGCGAGGGAGAGATGTGTGGGAGGTTATTACTATAATATTGGAGGAGGAATGGAATGTTGAGTTGTGGGTGATGATTTAGTGGAGGTAGTTGGTTTAGTCCGAGCCCGGAGTGTGTGGTGCGAGGGAGAGATGTGTGGGAGGTTATTACTATAATATTGGAGGAGGAATGGAATGTTGAGTTGTGGGTGATGATTTAGTGGAGGTAGTTGGTTTAGTCCGAGCCCGGAGTGTGTGGTGCGAGGGAGAGATGTGTGGGAGGTTATTACTATAATATTGGAGGAGGAATGGAATGTTGAGTTGTGGGTGATGATTTAGTGGAGGTAGTTGGTTTAGTCCGAGCCCGGAGTGTGTGGTGCGAGGGAGAGATGTGTGGGAGGTTATTACTATAATATTGGAGGAGGAATGGAATGTTGAGTTGTGGGGGGACTATAGGGGGGCCTAGGGATATCATACATATGCCACCTGTTTGTTGTTTTTAGTCTGGTCTTAGTAATAATATATAGGCGAGTTTAGGGCGCTTGGGGCAGATATGGCTGAGAG